GATATGGATTGTTAATTATTTGAATTTAATACATTATTCAAAGATGCTCATTTGCATTTGTACACGTATCATATATATCACACACAAGGCTTATGATGTGATAAGAAAAAAATTTACGCTCAGATCGGTTTGTGAAATAGTAGAGTGAGAATCACTGCGAACCATAACCAATTTTGAGTCACTAACAAAATAAAATGAGAAGATAAATAATTAGGGAGGCAACCAGGTCTTTTTGGGGATAGAGGGACTTGAACCCTCACGATTTCTAAAGTCGACGGATTTTCCTCTTACTATAAATTTCATTGTTGTCGATATTGACATGTAGAATGGGACTCTATCTTTATTCTTATCCGATTAATCAATTCTAAAAAAAAAAGATTTATCAGACTATGATGGAGTGAATGATTTGATCAATGAATATTTATTTCATTTTTCAATTTTGATTTTGAATCGATTCACAAAAATTCTTTCATTTTTCATATAAATAGATATAACAAAATTATAGAACCGGTTGGAGTCATCATTAATCATTTTTAATCATTTGGCGATAGTATTTCAGTAAGTATACATATGTATATAGGTTTATCTTTCATCCTTTCGGAAGTTTCGATGGAAGGATTCCTTTATGAACACAATGCAGCCAACTCCATTTGTTAGAACAGCTTCCATTGAGTCTCTGCACCTATCCTTTATTTATTCTCGCTTTCTGAAACCCTTGTTTGTTTTCATAAAACGGGATTTGGCTCAGGATTGCCCATTTTTAATTCCAGGGTTTCTCTGAATTTGAAAGTTATCACTTGGTAGGTTTCCATACCAAGGCTCAATCCAATTAAGTCCGTAGCGTCTACCAATTTCGCCATATCCCCCTTTTTTTTGTGATGTGATTAGGATCACATCATGATGCCGTTTACCCTTTTTTGTTCATTTCCATTTAGATTATGCTGGAACCGTTGAATTCATTAGATATCGATTCCTGTATTGAAAAGTGTTTTCTCCGATTTGATTTTGTATCTATCTTCTTTCATCTCTATTGGAGACCACACTTGGTCCAACCAGAAATTCAATATAGATATATACCACATAACATATATCTATTATAATATATTATATATATACATGTCCCAATTTCTATGATTTTCTATCATTTTTAGTGTGCAATTTTGAATACTTGAACGGTCGATTCTTTTTTTTTTTTTTCGTCTTAGGTTTCGCCTTTCCGAATGAAACCCTAGGAATGTTTCATTATGGTCTGGATTGCACTTTTCTCCTCTTATCCTTTTCTTAGGGCAGATCATAATAAAAAAAAAACGACAAAGGGCAATTTAGTATTATTAATTTCAAATTTCATTAATAGCCATAACTAATCGAATGGATATAATTAATATATTATACGACTATAATATACAATAAATATACAATAAGATTCTAACTTAATTACTAGATTATATTCCTAACTTTAGGTACAAAGTTCTATTTCAAACTCTAAATCTAAATAAATATCTAGAAATAAAAAACCATGTACTAAAATATTTTATTTAGAATTTATATAGTTTTATTTTATTTTTATATAGTAAAATATCAAAAAACAATATTAAAAAATAGTAAAGGAAATATTAAATATGGAATAGTAAAAAAATATGAGTCTCTAATTAAACAAATTAAGATATTTATTATTGATAAACATATATTTGAGAAATAGATCTAAATTAATATATCAAAATGAAATATTTTTGAAAATTAGATTTTCCATTCATATTCGTTTCTATAGTTGAATTTTTCTACATTTATATCATATTTATTATGAAATAACTAAGAATAAACAGTTAAGATCTCAGCAGCAGTAGTTTACTAAATTAGTATACGTGTACAATTTATGTTATGTGAGCCCGCTTAGCTCAGAGGTTAGAGCATCGCATTTGTAATGCGATGGTCATCGGTTCGATTCCGATAGCCGGCTTTTCTCCATTTGTTTTATTTTTTAGATAATTGATAATAGGAAATCTAAAGTGAAAAGCTTCTTTGCCCATTCCTAAAGGTCACCGAGCCCCTTCGATTATTTCATCGAAACTTCCAATTATTAATAAAAATTGGATTGGAGGGGTTTGGTCTCTGTAGAACAAATCAATCAAGAAAAGAGCCCTTCATTTTTTTTTTTCGATTATTTCAAATTCTTTTTCTTTTTTATTTATATAATACAATTATATATACAATATTTCTATACAATAAGGTCTGACTATTGATACAATTCCTCTAATTATTCTTTGTAATACTTCAGTAAATTTCGCTTCATTTATCATATTTTAGTTTAGTTTTAATTTTGGTTTATGAAATTTCATAAAAAAAGGAGTCTTTATGTCGCGTTACAGAGGACCTCGTTTCAAAAAAATCCGCCGTCTGGGGGCTTTACCGGGGCTAACTAGTAAAAAGCCTAGAGCCGGAAGCGATCTTCGAACCCAATCGCGCCCCGGCAAAAAATCGCAATATCGTATTCGTTTAGAAG